GTGTAAGTTTGTCTTATAGTTGGTGGTTGATTTGTTATCGTGGTTTGTGTTTTTGTTTGGTTTTTAAATGGGAGGTGGTTTGGGGTTGATTAGTGTTTGATGGTTCGATAATAATTGGGTGTGTTTTGATAGCTGGTAATGTAGAGCAAAGTTAATTTTAAATATGTTGATGACGAATAGTTTGGACAATGTAGGGATATGTGGCTTAATTGTTTGATGAAAAAAAATAAAAATCAAGATAAAAAAAAAAACGATGCGTAAAATGACGCGTAAAATAGGGTTTTAATGATTTTTCCTAGTAAGTGATAAAAAATTTAGTATGTCCGGCGACCATTACACTATTTATTGTCTAGAGGTAGGTAGCGCGCCCTCCATGAATGGGGTCAAAGTGCATCAGTGCCAAGTTTGCGACGACCTTATCCGTTAGACCATGACATTCTGGGTGTTAGGGGATTCATATGCTCGACGGTCATGTGATGGACATGTCAAGAGGAAGATAACACCTGCTCTGCACTTGAGGGGCTTATTGAAGAGACGCTAAAAAAAACCAAGTGTGAGGAGGTCGGTATGCCGCGGTAAAGAGAGTAGGGAGGAGTATTCAACCGACCACTTGTACCTGTGGGGTGCAAGTTAGACGGAGTTAAGCGAGGTATGTTCCTGAAATTACAACCAATAGCGCAAAAGAGCAAGTGTAGGCAATTTATGCGCCTGAGGGCAATAACTAAGGGTATAACTGACGTTGAGTAGCTCGGTTCTCGTGAGAAGCGCGATCAATAGATAACCATGCTCTCTGGCTTGGGTGTGCTTGAAGGCTGTTGACTCGAGAAGTTACCTAGGAGGTGGGCGAATTCTGTAGACTAGGGGAATTCAAAGGTGTACTGGGACATTCCTCGTTTGGTGGATAGAAGTTGTGCACAGTAGGTGGATCTTTGGATGTTTGGGTAACGCTTGCGGGTTTGCCTTGGGTAGGAGAACTTGGGCTGTATGGTACCTGAAGCAAGAATGTGCCTGGTGGGTGTACTGTCCGAATACCGTGTGTTTTGGAGATAATGTTTGGGTTTTTGATGGAAGAGCATTACATATACTATGGATTATCCTACATTTCATGGGATGTTTGATGGGGTAAATAATGTGATGCATTACTATGCATACCCTTAAAGCAAGAGAAAAACCGCTGGGGGGGGTAAGGGGGGGGGGGAAGGAAGGATTTTTTAGGCGTTCCTGTAGTTAAATTTTATAACGGCGGCTTTTCAGGTCGTAGATCTCGGAAAAAGGCCGAGTAGGAATTTATGATATTATTTGTTTTGTTTTTGGGGCTATGTTTTGTTTTGGGGGGGTTGGCTGTTGCGTCTAACCCGTCCCCTTATTATGGGGTGTTGGGGTTGGTTGTGGCGGCGGTTGCGGGGTGCGGTTGGTTGGTGAGTTTGGGGGTCTCCTTTGTTTCTTTGGTGCTTGTTATGGTTTATTTAGGGGGGATGTTGGTGGTGTTTGTTTATTCGGTGTCGTTGGCGGCAGATCCTTATCCTGAGGCTTGGGGTAGTTGGGGTGTTGTTGGCTATGGTTTTGGGATGGGCTTGGTTGTGGTGGTGGGGCTTGTTATGGGTGGTGTGTTGGAGTTGTTGGTGGATGAGGGTACGGTGAATAGTGGAGGTTTGGTATCGGTTCGGTCAGATTTTAGTGGGGTGGCTGTGCTTTATTCAGAGGGGGCGGGGTTGCTTTTGATTGGAGGGTGAGGGCTGTTGTTGACTTTGTTTGTGGTGCTGGAGCTTGTGCGGGGACTATCTCGGGGGGCGATTCGGGCTGTCTAGTGGTAGGGTCAGGAAGTAGTTTAGTTGAAAATGCCAGCTTTGGGAGTTGGAGAGGAGGGTTTGAGTCCTTTCTTCCTGATGCGTTTGGTGGGGTAACTCTAAGAAGGGGTTTAGTCTTCAATCTTTGGCTTACAAGACCAATGTTTTTATAAACTATTAGAGTTGATTAGAGTTTGAGTAACTTGTTCTCTAGGATGGCCGCGAGGGGGAATAGAATGAGGATGATTGTGAAGTATGAGAGTGAGGCTAGTTGGCCGATGATGATGAAGGGGTGTTCTACTGGTTGGCTGCCTACTCAAGTTAGGATGAGGATGTTGGCTACTAGGGCTCAGAATAGGATTTGTGATAGAGGGCGGAAGGTCATGGATCGTAGTTTTGATGTGTGAAGTAGGGGGACGAGGAATAGGACTAGGATGGAGGCGGCTAAGGCTAGTACACCTCCAAGTTTGTTTGGGATGGATCGGAGGATGGCGTAGGCGAATAGGAAGTACCATTCAGGTTTGATGTGTGGGGGGGTGACGAGAGGGTTGGCTGGGGTGAAGTTTTCTGGGTCCCCTAGGAGGTTGGGGGAGAATAGGGCTAGTGAGACTAGTAGGGAGAGTAGTAGTACAAACCCTAGGGCGTCTTTGATGGTGTAGTACGGATGGAAGGGGATTTTGTCACAGTCTGAAGGAATGCCTAGTGGGTTGTTTGAGCCTGTTTCGTGTAGGAAGGTGAGGTGGACTAGGGTGATTCCTACAATGACAAAGGGGAGAAGGAAGTGAAGGGCGAAGAATCGGGTTAGTGTGGGGTTGTCAACGGAGAATCCGCCCCAAGCCCATTCTACAAGCGTTTGTCCAATGTAAGGGATAGCTGAGAATAGGTTTGTAATTACGGTAGCTCCTCAGAATGATATTTGGCCTCATGGTAGGACGTAGCCTACGAAGGCGGTTGCTATGAGGGCTAGGAGTAGAATGACTCCGATGTTTCAGGTCTCTATGTAGAGATATGAGCCGTAGTATAATCCTCGGCCGATGTGAAGATAGATGCAGATGAAGAAGAAGGAAGCTCCGTTTGCGTGGAGGTTGCGGATGAGTCAGCCGAATTGTACGTCTCGGCATATGTGGGCAACGGAGGAGAAGGCTAGATTAGTGTCTGCTGTGTAGTGTATGGCTAGTAGGAGGCCTGTGATGATTTGGGTGATTAGGCAGACTCCTAGTAGGGATCCGAAGTTTCATCATGTTGAAATGTTTGATGGTGCTGGGAGGTCGATTAGGGCGTCGTTGATGATTTTGAGGATTCGATGATTTTTACGAAGGTTGAGGGCCATTGGTTGTTTCTATATGAGGATATGAGGATGATGATAATGGATAGGGCAAATGATCCTAAGTAGGCTTTGATTAGGCCTGAGTGAAGGGAGGTGGCGGTTTTGGATGCTATTAGTTGTAGGTTGGCCAGTCCTTCTGGGCCTAGTATTTTGTATCAGGAGAGGTCGATTAGGTGAGATGCAATGTTTTGTCCTCCCTTGAGGAAGTTGGTTATGCTTAGGCGGTGAATTAGGGGGTTGTAGTATCCTAGGGATGTTGAGAAGTTTGAGAAGGTGGTTTGTTTTGTGAGGAGGAGTGTTTGGGTCATTTTTGAAATTTCTAAGGCGATGGCGATGCCTAGGGCTGTAACGACTAGGGCTGTTATTTTGATGGACAGAGGTATGGTCATTGGAGGGGTTTTTGTGGGGATGATGAAGGAGGAGATGAAAAATCCTGCTAGGATGCTTCCTAGTGCAAGGCGGGTGATGGGGGAGGTTACTGCTGGGTTGTTTTCATTTACTGGGGTTAAGGGGGGGATTCGGACGAAGCCGGCCTGTACTAATACGGTTATGCGTATAGTGTACACTGCGGTGAATGATGTGGCTAGGAGGGTCAGAAGTAGGGCCCAGGTGTTTAGGTATGATGTGTTTAGGCTTTCGATGATCTGGTCTTTTGAGTAAAATCCTGCTAGGAATGGGGTTCCTATTAGGGCCAGGTTGCCGATGGTAAGGCATGCGGTAGTTGTGGGGAGTATTTTTTGGAGTCCGCCTATTTTTCGGATATCCTGTTCTCCGTTTAGGCTGTGGATGATGGAGCCAGAGCATAGGAATAGTATGGCTTTAAAGAATGCGTGGGTGGAGATGTGGAAGAAGGCCAGTTCTGGTAGGTTCAGTCCGATTGTGACCATTATTAGTCCGAGCTGGCTTGAAGTGGAGAAGGCGATGATTTTTTTGATGTCGTTTTGGGTGAGGGCGCATGTGGCTGCAAATAGTGTGGATAAGGCTCCTAGGCAAAGGCACAGGGTTAGGGCGGTTTGGTTGTTGTTGAATAGGGGGTGGGTTCGGATGAGTAGGAAGATTCCAGCAACTACTATCGTGCTAGAGTGAAGTAGGGCGGATACGGGGGTGGGCCCTTCTATTGCAGCTGGTAGTCATGGGTGGAGGCTGAATTGGGCTGATTTTCCGGTTGCGGCTAGAATGAGGCCAAGTAGGGGTAGTGTTGGGGTTTGGTGTGGGGAGGTGAGTTGTTGAATTTCTCAGGTGTTTGTGGTGGAGGCCAGTCATGCTATGCAGAGGATAAGTCCGACGTCTCCGACTCGGTTGTAGAGTACGGCTTGGAGGGCGGCGGTGTTGGCTTCTGCTCGGCCGTGTCATCAGCTGATTAGGAGGAAAGACATGATTCCGACTCCTTCTCAGCCAATGAACAGGACGAACAGGTTATTGGCGACGATTAGAATGAGTATAGCAATTAGGAATAAGAGTAGGTAGGTGAAGAATTTTGTAATGTACGGGTCTGAGGCCATATATCATGTTGCAAATTGTAGGATGGATCATGACACAAATAGTGCGATGGGGAAGAAGGTGAGGGAGTAGAAGTCTATTTTTAGACTGATAGGGATTTTGAAAGTTATGATGAATTTTCATTCTCATAGAGAGGTAAGGCTCTCTGTTCCTGAGTGGATGTAGATTGTTATTGGGATCAGGCTGATCAGGAAGGAAGTCTTGACTGTGTTCGTGATTGTGTCAGGGGTGTTTTTGAGGTTGTTGGACAGAAGGGGGAATAGGATGGGGGTGGAGAGTGTTGCCAGGGTTAGAAGTGTGAGTGTGTTCAGGACTAGTGATAGGTCCATTACTTTCACTTGGATTTGCACCAAGATGAGTGGCTCCTAAGACCATTGGATTACTGTTATCCTTTGAAAGTAAGGAGACTGAGGTTTTATGCTCAGAGGCAAGAATTAGCAGTTCTCGTTGGTTTTACCTCTCCTCGGCAGGTAAGAAGGATTTAACTTCTGTTTTTAGAGTCACGGTCTAATGTTTTGGTTTAAACTATACTTGCATATAGGGATGCCTGAGATTAGTTCGGGTTTTAGGATCAGGAGTATCATGGGGATCATGTGTAGGGCCATGAGGAGGTGTTCTCGTGTGGAGGAGTTTTGGATGGATGTAATGTGGGATGGGAGGGTGCCGCGTTGTGTTATTGTTAATATGTATAGAGTATAGGAGGCAGTAAGTAGGATTGCGGCTCCTGTTAGGATAAGTGTGAAAGCAGATCAGTTGAAAAGTGCGATTACGATGGTTAATTCTGCTATGAGGTTTGTTGTTGGCGGGAGGGCTATATTTGTTAAGTTGGCTAGCAATCATCAGGTGGCTATGAGTGGTAGTAGGGGTTGGAGTCCTCGTGTGAGCAGGAGGATTCGGCTGTGTGTTCGCTCATAGTTGGTGTTGGCTAAGCAGAATAGTATTGAGGATGTTAGTCCGTGTGAGATTATTAGGATTATTGCTCCTGAGAATGCTCATTGGGTTTGGATTATTGTTGCGGCTACGACCAGTCCTATGTGGCTGACAGATGAGTAGGCGATTAGTGACTTTAAGTCAATTTGGCGTAAGCAGATGGCGCTGGTCATTAGTGCCCCTCATAGGGCCAGGGTGATGAAGGGGTAGTGTAGGTTGTTTGATGATGGGTTTACTAGAATTGTGATTCGTATAATGCCATAGCCTCCTAGTTTCAGTAGGAGGGCGGCAAGTAGTATGGAGCCGGCGATGGGGGCTTCTACATGGGCTTTGGGTAGTCAGAGGTGTAGGCCGTATAGGGGGGCTTTGACTATGAATGCAAGAAGGAGGGCTAGGCTTGCCATTAGGCCTGATCAGGAGGAGTTTAAAGTGGGGTGTGAGAGTTTGAGTATTGGGAGGTATAGGGTGCCAATTTGGTTGTGTAGGTGAAGGATGGCGATTAGTAGAGGTAGGGAACTGGCGAGTGTGTAAAACAGGAGGTAGATGCCAGCGTTTAGGCGTTCTGGTTGGTTGCCTCATCGTGTGATGAGGATAAGGGTGGGGATGAGGGTGGCTTCGAATGCAATGTAGAAGAGTATGAGCTCTGAGGCAGAGAAGGCAACTAAAATGAATAGTTGGGCCAGGACTACTGTTGAGGCGAAGGTTCGTTTACGGCTGATTGGTTCTGGTTCTAGGTGATTTTGGCTTGCTATAATTATGAGGGGGAGGAGTCAGCATGAGAGAACGAGTAGGGGGGAGGAGATTTGGTCAATGGATGTTCAGGGGGTTAGGCTTTTGTTTGGATAATAGGTAGGTGTGAGTCATTGGAGGCTGACGGTGGCAATTAATAAGCTGTACAATGTGATGTTGGTCCATAAGTGTTTGCGTGGGGAGAGGAGGGCTAGGGGAAGGAGTATTGCAGTTGGGGCGATGATTTTTAGCATTGTAGTAGGTTGAAGTTGTGTAGGTGGTCGGATCCGTGGGTTCGGGTTGAAGCTACCAGAAGGGCGAGGCCTGTGCCTGCTTCGCAGGCGGAGAATGTTAGTATGAAGATGGGCAGGATGGTGGAGGTTGATGATTGGATTTGGATGGGCCATATGGCGAGGGCGACGTACATGGATAGTATTATGCTTTCTAAGCATAATAGGGCTGAGATTAAGTGGGTGCGGTGAAAGGCTAGGCCTAGGCTGCTTAGGGTGAAGGCGGAGTAGAAGCTTAGATGAAGGTAGGACATAAAGAAAGTTATAGGGCGGGGGCTATAATCTGTTGAGTCGAAATCAACTGTCTTAGTTAGACTAACTTTCTGTTATTCTGCTCATTCTAGTCCACCTTGAATTCATTCGTATACTAGGCCCAGGGTGAGGAGGAGGATTAGAATGGAGGCTCAGGCTAGGGTGGTGGTGGGGGATTGTAGCTGGGTGGCTCACGGAAGGGGTAGGAGTAGGGCAATTTCTAGGTCGAATAGAAGGAAGAGGATTGCTACTAAGAAAAAGCGGATTGAGAAGGGGAGTCGGGCGGATCCTAGTGGGTCGAATCCACATTCGTATGGGGATAATTTCTCTGAGTCTGGGTTTATTTGGGCAAGTCAAAAGTTTAATGAGGTTAGAAGGATGCTTAGGGTGAGTGATAGGGTTAATATAAATAGGATTATGTTTATTACTCTTCTCTGGATTTAAACCAGATTTTAAGGATTGGAAGTCGATTGTAATTAATATACTAGAAGAGTAAGATCCTCATCAGTAGATTGAAATGTAGAGGAATAATCATACGACGTCTACGAAGTGTCAATATCAGGCAGCCGCTTCAAATCCGAAGTGGTGGTTTGATGTGAAGTGGTATTTAATTAGGCGTAGGAGGCAGACTAGTAGGAATGTAGAACCAATGATTACGTGTAGGCCGTGGAATCCGGTGGCGACGAAGAATGTTGAGCCGTAGACTCCGTCGGCGATGGAGAATGGTGCTTCGTAATATTCTATGGCTTGTAGGGCGGTGAAGTAGAATCCTAGTAGGACTGTTAGGGAGAGGGCTTGGATTGCCTGTTTTCGGTTGGCTTCTGTGATGCTGTGGTGGGCTCACGTAACAGTAACCCCTGAAGCCAGGAGGATGGCGGTATTTAGGAGTGGGACTTCTATGGGGTTGAGGGGTTTGATTCCTACGGGGGGTCATTGTCCTCCTAATTCGGGCGTGGGGGCTAGGCTTGAGTGGAAGAAGGCTCAGAAGAAGCCTAGGAAAAAGAAGGCTTCTGATGTGATGAACAGGACCATGCCGTAGCGTAGTCCTTTCTGTACGGTGGGGGTGTGGTGGCCTTGGAATGTGCTTTCTCGTACGATGTCTCGTCATCATTGGAATATGACTAGGGCAGTTGAGGTTAAGCCTAGGATTAGGAGTCGGGGGGAGTTGAAGTGGAATCATATTGTTAGTCCTGAGGTAGTGAGCAGGGCGGATGCTGCTCCTAGGATGGGTCATGGGCTGGGGTCAACTATGTGGTAGGAGTGTGCTTGGTGTGCCATTGGGGTTAGATATTTTCTTGTAGGTAGAGGCTTAGTAGGAGGACGAAGACATAAGCTTGGATTATTGCTACGGCTACCTCTAGGATGGTTAGTAGGAATAAGACCAGAAAGGTTAGTAGTGAGACTACTGGTATTGTTGAGAATAGGGCTGTTGTGGCTGTAGAGATAAGTTGGATGAGCAGGTGTCCTGCTGTCAGGTTGGCCGTTAGGCGTACGCCCAGGGCTAATGGGCGGATGAGTAGGCTTGTTGTTTCGATTAGGATGAGAGCTGGGATTAGTGGGGTAGGGGTGCCTTCTGGTAAGAGGTGGGCTAGTGAGGCGGAGGGTTGGTTTCGTAGCCCTGTTAGCAAGGTGGCGAGCCATAGGGGGAAGGCTAGTGCTAGGTTTATGGACAGTTGGGTGGTTGGGGTAAATGTGTAAGGCAGTAGGCCTAAAAGGTTAATGAGTAAAAGAAAGACTATAAGGGATGTCAGGATTAGGGCTCATTTGTGTCCTTTTTTGTCTAGGGGCATTATTAGTTGCTTTGTGACTAGGTTGATGAATCATAGTTGGAGGGTTGAAAGTCGGTTGGTGATTCATCGGTTGTCTAGGGATGGCAGAAGAAGGGCTGGGAATGTTATTGAGATAAGGATTAGTGGGATTCCTAGGAACGAGGGGCTTGAGAATTGGTCGAAGAAACTTAGGTTCATGGTCAGGTTCAGGGAGTGGTACTTGGAGCGATGGGTGGTTTGTTAGAGGGGGGATTTATTGATACGAATGAGAGGAGCTTGGGCTGGATGATGAGGGAGAAGGTGAGTCACGAAGTGAGCATGATAAAAAATCATGGACCTGGGTTTAGTTGAGGCATATCATTAAGGAGGGGGAGGGTCCCTCTTTCTTTAGCTTAAAAGGCTAATGCTGGTTCATAGCTTCTTAATGATTAGGATGATATTATAGTGGATCAGCTTTCAAAGTTGGCGAGTGGAGTGGATTCTACTACGATTGGTATAAAGCTGTGGTTGGCTCCGCAGATTTCTGAGCACTGTCCGTAGTAAACGCCTGGTCGGGAGGCAAGGAAGGAGGTTTGGTTGAGGCGTCCTGGGATTGCATCGGTTTTTACGCCTAGGCTGGGGACGGCTCATGAGTGGATAACATCATCAGCGGTGACGATGACTCGAACGGTGGAGTTTATGGGAACGATAACACGGTGGTCAACTTCTAGTAGGCGGAAATGTCCTAGGGGGAGGTCTGCTGTCGGGATTATGTAGGAGTCGTATGTTAGTTCTTTAAGGTCGGTGTATTCGTAGGTTCAGTATCATTGGTGGCCGATAGCTTTTAGGGTTAGGTCGGGTTCGTTGATTTCGTCTATTATGTAGAGGATTCGTAAGGATGGTAGAGCTAGGGTAATTAGGACTATGGCGGGAAGGATTGTTCAGACGAGTTCGATTACTTGCGCGTCGACTGTGTTTGATGATAGTTTTTCTGTGAGTGTGTGGGTTAGTAGATAGAGGACAAGACTGCAGATTGCTAGTGCGACTATTAAGGCGTGGTCGTGGAATCCTATCAGTTCTTCTATGATGGGGGAGGAGGCGTCTTGGAAGTTAAGTTGTGAGTGGTTGGCCATGTTTGGGTAGAGATGTGCAAGGTTTTCATTTGCAATTTAGTCTTGACAAGGCTATGTAATTGTTTTACTAACATCTCTATGAGAAAGAAGCATAAGTGGTCTATGCGGTTGGCTTGAAACCAACATATGGGGGTTCGATTCCTTCCTTTCTTGTACTTGGACGAAAGGGGGTTCTTCAAAGGTGTGGAATGGGGGTGGGCAGCCGTGGATTCATTCAACGTTTGTGCTTGTTAGTGTTGGTTGCAGTACTTTACGTTTTGATGCGAAGGCTTCTCAGATGATGAAGACTAGTATGATTACGGCTGTTAGGGAGATGAGGGATCCCACTGAGGAGATGGTGTTTCATAGTGTGTAAGCGTCTGGGTAGTCTGAGTATCGTCGTGGCATACCTGCTAGACCTAGGAAGTGTTGGGGGAAGAATGTTAGGTTTACACCTACGAATATTACGCCGAAATGTGTTTTAGCTCATGTTGAGTGGAGGGTGTATCCTGTAAACAGCGGGAATCAGTGGGTGAATCCTGCTAGGATAGCGAAGACTGCCCCTATGGACAGTACGTAGTGGAAGTGTGCTACTACATAGTAGGTGTCGTGTAGGGCGATGTCTAGTGAGGAGTTTGCTAGAATAATTCCTGTTAGGCCTCCGATAGTGAATAGGAAGATGAAGCCTAGGGCTCATAGTATTGGAGGGTCCCATTTGATTGTGCCTCCGTGGAGTGTAGCTAATCAGCTGAACACTTTGATCCCGGTTGGAATGGCAATGATTATAGTGGCGGATGTGAAGTATGCGCGAGTGTCAACGTCCATTCCTACTGTGAACATGTGGTGGGCTCAGACGATGAAGCCTAGGAAGCCAATGGATAGTATAGCTCACACCATTCCTATGTAGCCGAATGGTTCTTTTTTACCTGCGTAGTATGTCACTACGTGGGAAATGATTCCGAATCCTGGGAGGATCAGGATATAGACTTCTGGGTGACCGAAGAATCAGAAGAGATGTTGGTATAGAACGGGGTCTCCTCCACCTGCAGGGTCAAAGAATGTGGTGTTGAGGTTGCGGTCTGTAAGTAGCATTGTGATTCCTGCGGCAAGAACTGGTAGGGATAGGAGTAGAAGTACTGCGGTGATTAGGACTGATCAGACGAATAGGGGGGTTTGGTATTGTGAGAGGGCAGGGGGTTTTATGTTGATTGCTGTTGTGATGAAGTTAATTGCTCCTAGGATCGAAGAGATGCCGGCTAGGTGTAAGGAGAAAATTGCGAGGTCGACTGAAGCTCCAGCGTGGGCCAGGTTGCCGGCCAGTGGTGGGTATACTGTTCAGCCTGTTCCGACACCTGCTTCGACAGTGGAAGATGCTAGGAGAAGGAGGAAGGATGGGGGGAGTAGTCAGAAGCTTATGTTGTTTATTCGTGGGAATGCTATGTCTGGGGCTCCAATTATTAAGGGAACTAGTCAGTTTCCGAACCCTCCGATTATGATTGGTATGACTATGAAGAAGATTATTACGAAAGCATGGGCCGTGACAACTACGTTATAGACTTGGTCGTCTCCTAGAAGGGCTCCAGGCTGGCCTAGTTCTGCTCGGATAAGGAGGCTTAGGGCGGTACCTACTATTCCGGCTCATGCACCGAAAATTAGGTACAGGGTCCCAATGTCTTTGTGGTTGGTTGAGAATAATCATCGGTTAATGAAAGTCACAGGTAAGATGGCTGAGTGTGTAAGCGTTAGGCTGTAGTCCTTTTTACAGAGGTTCAATTCCTCTTCTTATCGGCCCTGTAGTGAAATTCATAGTGAGTTGCAAGCTCATTGATGTGCATTGATTATGTACCGGGGTCTTAGGCAGAAGCCTGAAGGTTGGGGCATATAGCTGTTAACTATACTATCATGGGATCGAAGCCCATCTGCCTAGTGAGTTGGGAGGTCCTAGCTTAATTAAAGCATCTGAGTTGCATTCAGGGGATGCAGGGTAGTAGCCTGCGGACTTTAGCAGAAACTAAGAGGGTCTAACTCTTGTTTAAGGCTTTGAAGGCCTTCGGTTTGGGTAATCCTAAGTTTCTTAGACAATGGTAAGGATCATAGGGGCGATAGGAAGGAGTATGATTGTTATGGTAGCTAGGACGGCAATCATGATGCTGGTTGGGTTGTTAGTGCGTCATTGCTTCATGTGGTTAGTAGTGTGTGGGGGTAGCGTGATGGCTGTGCAGTATGCGAGTCGTAGGTAGAAGAATAAGCTTAGTAAGGATAGGAGGGAGATTAGTGTAGCTGCTGGGGCTATGTCTTGTTTGGTTAATTCTTGAATGATAAGTCATTTGGGCAGGAATCCTGTTAGAGGGGGGAGTCCTGCGAGGGAGAGCAGGGCTAGTAGTAGTATTGCGCTTAGGGGTGGGGTTTTAGTTCATGCGGTCATTAGTGTAGAAAGCTTTAGGACTTTGATTGTATTGAGGGCTAGGAAGATGGTGGCAGTTATTATGGCGTACAAGTAGAAGTTGAGTAGGGTGAGTTTAGGGTTGTAGACAATGATGATTGCCATTCAGCCTAAGTGAGAGATGGAGGAAAAGGCCAAGATTTTTCGGATTTGTGTTTGGTTTAGGCCTATTCACCCCCCTAGTGCGGCTGAAAAGATGGCTAGGGTGGTTAAGAGGGTGGGGTTTAGTGAGGGGGAGGTTATATAGAGCAGTGCAATTGGGGGGAGTTTCATAAGGGTGGAGAGGAGGAGGCCGGTAGTGAGAGGAGCGCCTTGGAGCACTTCTGGAAATCAGAAGTGGAATGGCACTAGTCCTAGTTTTATTGCGATTGCGGAGGTGAGAATTAGGCAGGATGTGGGGTTGGTTAGTTGGGTGATGTCCCATTGTCCTGTGCATCATGCGTTGGTTATGCTGGAGAATAAGACTAGGGCGGAGGCAGCTGCTTGGGTAAGGAAGTATTTAGTGGCAGCTTCAATGGCTCGTGGGTGGTGAGATTTTGAGATCAGTGGGAGGATGGCAAGTGTGTTGATTTCAAGTCCGGCTCAGGCTATGATTCAGTGGTTGCTTGAGATGGTGATGGTTGTTCCTAGGAGGAGGCTAATGATGAAAATTAGGTTTGCTTGGGGGTTCATTAGCAGGGGAAGGAGTTGAACCATCATTTTCGGGGTATGGGCCCGATAGCTTGTTTAGCTTACCCTACTAGAAAGTAATATAAAGGGAGTATGGAGGGTTTTGATTCCTCTAGTGCAGGTTCGATTCCTGCTTTTCTAAGTACTAGGAAATGAGAGGGCTAGTATACCTCCATGTTCACTTTATCATAGTGACCCTTAAGGTTCAGGCACATTTCCAGCAGGTTCTTAGGTAAGGAGGTAAGCCCGCGTAACAGATTGGTATGCTGATGTGTCAGAGGCATAGGGCTAGTGTGAGTGGCAGGAAGTTTTTTCACAGCAGGTGTATTAGTTGGTCGTACCGGAACCGTGGGTAGGAGGCACGGATTCATAGGAATCCTGCTGACAGAAGTAGTACTTTTGTAGCTAGGATAACAGGGTACAGCTCTTGAGGGGGGTTAAGGAAGCTTGGGTTGAAGAACAGAATTGTGGTAAGTGTGTTTATGAGCATAATGTTAGCGTACTCAGCTAAGAAGAAAAGTGCGAATGGACCTGCTGCGTATTCTACGTTAAATCCGGACACCAGCTCGGACTCTCCCTCTGTCAGGTCAAAGGGGGCACGGTTGGTCTCGGCGAGTGTGGAGACGTATCACATTATGGCAAGGGGTCAGCAGGAGAAGATAAGATAGAGGGGCTCTTGCGTAACTGCCAGGGTGCTGAGGGTGTAGTTGCCGCTGAGTAAGACGACGGAGAGGAGGATGATGGCCAGGGTGACTTCATAGGAGATTGTTTGGGCTACTGCCCGTAGTGCTCCAATTAGGGCATATTTAGAGTTGGAAGCTCAGCCTGATCATAGGATGGAGTACACTGCCAGGCTTGACATGGCTAACAGGAATAGTAGGCCTAGGTTGAGGTCTGCTAGGGAGAATGGCAGGGGTAGTGGGGTTCAGATTGAGATTGCTAGGAGCAGAGCTAGCATTGGGGTTGTAAGGAACAGAATTGGGGAGGATGTTGACGGTCGGATTGGCTCCTTGATGAACAGTTTAACACCATCTGCTAGAGGTTGGAGGAGTCCGAATGGGCCAACAATGTTTGGGCCCTTTCGGCCTTGTATGTAGCTTAGGATTTTGCGTTCTACTAGGGTCAGAAAGGCTACTGCGATTAGGATCGGGAGGGCGTAGGAAAGGGTTATGATGAAGTTGATCAGGAGAGGGTAGTTGGTCATTGGAGGTGGTTTGGTTAAGCTAGGGAGAGGATTTGAACCTCTGAGTTAAAGGACTTAAGCCTTTTGCATTTTCCGAGCTCTGCCACGCTAGCTGGTCCTTTTCTTGGACGTAATGTGGTGTGATAGCCTTTTGTAATTAAGTTGCTTTCATTACTTAAGGCGAAGGCTTGCTTGTGGTATTGGCCTCACTTTTCCTATCCTTTCGTACTGGGAAGAGTTCTTCATAGATAGAAACCGACCTGGATTGCTCCGGTCTGAACTCAGATCACGTAGGACTGTTAATCGTTGAACAAACGAACCCTTAGTAGCGGCTGCACCACTAGGATGTCCTGATCCAACATCGAGGTCGTAAACCTCCTCGTCGATATGGACTCTCGGAGGAGATTGCGCTGTTATCCCTGGGGTAGCTTGGTCCATTAATCAATTATATTGGGTCTGGGTGCTGTTAGCACGTTGAGGGGTTGCTCTCAGTCTAGAGGTGTGGTCTAATTTTTGGAGGTTTTGTTTTGCTCCAAGGTCGCCCCAACCGAAAAACGCAGACCAGAGGCTTATGTGGCAGTGAACCTAGTAGGTGAGTGTGTGATTTAAGGTGGTTGCTGGTTTTGAAGTTCCACAGGGTCTTCTCGTCTTATGGTTTTATCCCTGCTTTTGTACAGGGAGATCAATTTCACCGATTGCCTGTAAGAGACAGTTAAGACCTCGTTTAGCCATTCATACTAGTCTCGATTTATGGGACAATTGATTGCGCTACCTTTGCACGGTTAGGATACCGCGGCCGTTGAACGTAAGTCACCGGGCAGGCATCACCTTCAATACTTGTTTTGGGTTTGCTGAAGGCTATGTTTTTGGTAAACAGTCGGGCCTTGACGGGTTTGCCTAGTTCCTTTTACAGGTTTTAATCTTTCTTAGTGGACGCTCCTCTGTCGGGTTAACAAGGCGTTTAATACTGTGCTTGTTTGATTTGTCGTATATTGGTTGTTTGTTAATAATGTGTGGATGTAAGCTTGCGTCGTAGAGGGAGGACCCTGGTTACTCATTCTAGCATTAATTCTCCTATTTAAGTATAGGTTGGCCTGTTAATGAGGAGGGAGTCGTGGGGTTCTTATATTTTTGGGGTGTAGAGCTTTAACGCACTCTTTGTTGATGGCTGCTTGAGGGCCCACAATCCAGTTGGGAAAGGTTAGTACTTATCCGCTCGAGGAGATTGTATTCTTTTTTAAAGGAGCTGTACCTCCTTTAAATAGCCCTTAATTCGCTTCATTAGGGTTCGTAGGGTTTCCTTGGAGAAGAATTAAGAGTGAACTTAGATTCGTTTCACAGGCAACCAGCTATCACCCAGCTCGGTTGGCTTTTCACCTCTACTAACGAGTCATCCCACTCTTTTGCCACAGAGACGGGTTCGCTCAATGATAGCTGCTCGTAAGTAGCTCGCTTGGGTTTCGGGATGGCAAACTTAAATTCATTTTGCTTGGTTTTTCTTGCTAGACCATGATGCAAAAGGTACAAGGGTTGATCTTTGCTGTTTATAGCTTAGCTTTCATTGTTATTTCATCTTTCCCTTACGGTACGTGGTCTCTATCGCTCCAATGGTGTCTTTTCTATCGCCTATACTAGGACTAGTGAATGCTTTAGTTGAGTGTGGGGGAGTGGCTTTGTTATTCTGGGTCGTGTTGATTGGGCTAGAGTTTGGCATCAAGATGATCTGGTGTTAGCAGACATTTTTCAGGTGTAAGCTGAATGCTTTATGTTTAAGCTACATCTTGGTGGTCTAAGTGCACCTTCCGGTACACTTACCTTGTTACGACTTACCTCATCTTTGGCTCGGTAGCTTATTAATTTATGGGGGGGGGGGGGCGCCTGTGAGGAGGGTGACGGGCGGTATGTACGTGCCCCAGGGCCGGCTTAAAGAGGGCTCGATTGTCCCACTTTACTGCTAAATCCGCCTTCTAGGGGTTGTTTCACACCCCTTTGCCGTTGTGTTCTAATCTAGAAAATGTAGCCCATTACTACCATTCCATAGGCTATACCTTGACCTGTCTTGTTAGCGTGGTGAGGCTGTTGCGCTCACTGTTGGGCTTTCAGTGGAGGTGAGCTGGCGACGGCGGTATGTAGGCTGTTTTGGCAAGGAATGGTCAGGTATATCGTGGATCATCGATTACAGAACAGGCTCCTCTAGGTGGGTTTGGGGCACCGCCAAGTCCTTAGAGTTTCAAGCGTTGGTGCTCGTAGTTCTCGGGCGGATGCTTTGGTAGGTGTAAGCATCAAGATTTAGGGCCAGGCATAGTGGGGTATCTAATCCCAGTTTGGGCCCTGGCTTTCGTGGAGTTCAATTGATCGTTGTTCTAAGATCTTCTTTGATGTGGTGGCCTTATTGGCATCTTGGGCTTGCGACAGCTCAGTTGCTTTTTAATCTTAGCTACTTGGATAACATGTGACCACTCTTTACGCCGTTATAATGTTAATTTGGGTCTCCTGTATGACCGCGGTGGCTGGCACAGGATTTACCAACCCTGGATTTGCTATGGCTAAGTCAAGTTTACACTCATTGCTTAATATTAACTACTGCTGATTACCCGTGGGGGTGTGGCAATTGCAAGGCGTCTTGGGCTACAGTTGTGGTGAGCCTGATGCCCGCTCCTATCTACCTAATTGGGGTGTCCAGGGCATCTACACTGGAGCGCGGATACTTGCATGTATATACCTAGCAAAAACTAACAGTAAGGTTAGGACTAAGTCTTTTGTCCTTGGGTGTTTGTGGCAGCCATCTTGACATCTTCAGTGTCATGCTTTCTATAAGCTACAGGGAC